TTAGCGTGGTGTTTTTAGATAGCGATTAATTAGATTAATTTTGTTGTGCAAGTATAAGTATACTTTCTGAAGGATATGTTTTGAGGTATGTGGGAAGTAATCAGGGGTAATGCCATTTATTAAATCATGTGAGGTTGTAGGGTCCATGTGTCTTTTAGGTATTAAATTGGTGAATATGTTGGTAGGGGGGTGTCTCTTTATGGTACGCGCCTCAGAAAGTTTAGCCAGGTGTGTCTGGCTTAGGGTTGAATTTTTAGTGATGGGTGGGTGATTTTGGGCGTGGTGCTGGTAAAATTGCTTTTTATGTCCTGTAACCATTGACTGAATAACACCTTAGTGGGCGGGATGGGGGCCAAGACATTCAATCAGAGGTGCGATGATAGCATAGAGTCTGGCAAATCACATTCAGGCGCCACAGGACTAGACGTTGGAGCCTTTTCTCCCAGCCTACGGCAATGCTGAGGAGTACATACTCCCTCCTACAGGAGGCCCTCTTGCGTGCATTCCTGACCAGGTTAAAAGGGTGATAGCGCCACACCATCGTGATGTCTTATTTAAGGGGAATGTATGTGCGATCTTAAGGGTATGGCCCTGAGGTAGGAACCAAATGCCAGGCATAGTTTCAGTATAATCAAGCCCTGTCTATATGGGCCCGAAGCGAGGAGGGCGGCAAGATGTGGATGGATTGCTGGTTTCACGGAGGATGGTAAATTAAGAGACTAAACAGTATATGGGGGATATCCGTGTTGAGAAGGACTGACGGGACGTAGTGTATCATAGCGGGCTTTATGGTGTTTAAGAGACTGCTAGCTGTGAAGGATTAGTGAATGTGCTATGTACGACCAATGAATTGATGTACTATGTACTTCTATGGACTTATGTACTGTACGATATCCGTGCCCTAGATTTGGTGTTGTAGTGCGGTTTTGGACTATATGTTTTATGGCCTTTATGGGTTTGGGTACTTGCCTGTAAGCATGTTGAGGACGTTTTGATGCATTTTCATGAGGGATGTGCTATGTATAGTTAAGCATTCTCAGTACTATGTATTATTCATGGGGACAAGCAATAATGCACTAATTACATACGGGTGGGGATGTTTAATTTACCTGTGAAGTACTATATGGTAAGGCTTTCAATAGTATGTGTTGGTTTGGTGTTCAGGGAGTAGTTTAAGGTTAGAATTTCAGCTTTGGGTGTTGAAGGTAGAATGGATAATTTCTTTCCCTGAGATGTCTTGGGGAGAGAACTCTCCATTCCTGGTTTACAAGACCAGGGTATTATGTTATACTACAAAGACGTTTATCATTTAAGTAGTTTGTTTTCAATTAGGGCAGAGAGGGGGATAAGCGAAATGATAATGAGGAAATATATAATGGATGCGGTTTGACCGATAGTGATGAAGGGGTATTCAACTGGTTGGCCTCCGATTCATGTGAGTGTAAATAGGTCGGCTACTAGAGTTCAAAATAGGAATTGGGTGAGGGGTCGGAATACTATGCTTTGTTGCTTTGATAGGTGGAGGGTGGGGATAATTATGAGGATTAGAATGGAGAGTATTAGGGCTAGGACGCCTCCTAGTTTGTTAGGGATGGATCGTAGAATTGCGTATGCAAATAGGAAATATCATTCTGGTTTAATGTGGGGTGGGGTGTTGAGGGGATTAGCTAGTGTATAATTGTCTGGGTCGGTTAAAAGGTCAGGTGAAAATAGGGTTAGGCTTATTAGGCATAGGAGGAGAATAATTAGGCCTAGGATGTCCTTGGTTGTATAGTAGGGGTGAAATGTGATTTTATCGAGGTCTGATGTCATTCCTGATGGATTACTTGATCCTGTTTCATGCAGAAACAAGAGGTGAATGGTTGCTAGGGCGGCGATAATAAAGGGTAGAATAAAGTGAAAGGTGAAAAATCGTGTGAGGGTGGCTTTATCTACTGAGAAACCACCTCAGATTCATTGTACGAGGTCAGATCCGATGTATGGGATGGCTGATAGAAGGTTTGTAATTACTGTGGCTCCTCAGAATGATATTTGGCCTCATGGGAGGACATAGCCTATGAATGCTGTGGCTATAGTTGTGAGTAGGAGGATAATACCGACGTTTCAGGTCTTCAGAAAAAGGAATGATCCGTAATATAAGCCTCGGCCAATGTGGAGGAAGAGGCAGATAAAGAATATGGAGGCGCCATTGGCGTGTAGGTAGCGGATTATTCAGCCGTAATTGACGTCTCGGGTGATGTGGGTGACCGAGGAGAAGGCAGTTGAAGTGTCTGGTGTATAGTGTATGGCTAAGAATAGGCCTGTGGTGATTTGAATAATTAGGCAAATACCTAGGAGTGAACCAAAATTTCATCAGGCGGAGATGTTGGATGGTGTAGGAAGATCAATGAATGAGTTGTTGATGATTTTTGCTAGTGGGTGTGTTTTGCGGGGGGTAGTCATTAAGATTCTTATAGTTGAAATACAACAATGGTTTTTCATATCATTAGTCATGGTTATAGTCCATGTGGGAATAATGATGTATGCTTTATTTTCATTAAGTGTTGTTTTGGTAATAGGGTTTGTGGGGTTTTCTTCTAAGCCTTCACCTATTTATGGGGGATTAGTGTTGATTTTTAGTGGTGCTGTGGGTTGTGCGATTACATTATGTTTTGGTGGGTCTTATATAGGGCTTATAGTTTTTTTAGTTTATTTAGGTGGTATGATGGTTGTTTTTGGTTATACTGCGGCGATGGCAATTGATGAGCATCCTGAGACATGGGTGTCGAGCATTGATATTTTAGGAATTTTTATATTAGGTTTAGTAATGGAAATAACTATGGTAGCTTTGTTGGGTGGTGATCCTAATAAAACGGTGGAAGTTACTGTTAATTATAAGACTGTATCTAGTTGGATAATTTATGAAGGTGATGGGCCAGGATTAATTCGTGAGGATCCTACGGGTGCTGCTGCTTTATATAATTATGGTGTTTGAGTTGTTTTAGTTACTTGTTGGGCATTGTTTATGGGTATGCATATTGCGATCGAGCTTACTCGTGGTGGGGGTTAAATAATTAGTAGAAGTGTTAGGGCGGGTGGGATGAAGAATGATAAGAAGTAGAGCTTGATTAGGCCTTTTTGGGTTGATGTTGTTGTAGAAATTGAAATTTGAGTTTGTGTTGTTATTTTTGGTATAGATTTTTCTAATCAGAATAGGTCTATTAAGGCTGAGGTAAAGTTTTGACTTGCGGTTAAGCTTGAGTGGGGGTTTGATCGGTGGGTGGTAATTGAGTAGAAGCCTAATATGTTAGAGAAGTAAAAGGGTTTTACTGGGGTGCTTAATTTTATATTATTAGTCATTAAGTTGAGTTCTATTGCTATGAGAAGTCCTAGAATGGTTACGCCTAGGGTTGCTAATTTAAGGTGGTCTGGTATAGTGACTTGGGGATATGAAGTAGGGGGGATGCAGTTGGAGATGAGAAATCCGGCAAAGATGCTGCCTACTGCTAAGCGGTTAATGGGGTTTATTAGTGAGGGGTTGTTTTCATTAATTAGAATAAGGGATGTGAATCGGGGGTGTCCTGTTAGAGTATAAAAAATAATGCGAATGCTGTATATGGCTGTGAGGGAGGTTGCTAATAGGGTAATTGTAAGGGCTCAGGCGTTGGTATACGACATGTTGGCGGTTTCGATGATTAGGTCTTTTGAGTAGAAGCCCGTGAGGAAGGGTATGCCCATGAGTGCGAGGCTGCCAATGATTAGGGAAGAAGCAGTAAATGGTAATATTTTAAATAGGCCTCCTATTTTTCGGATATCTTGTTCGTTGTTGAGGCTGTGGATAATAGATCCTGCAGATAAAAATAATATGGCCTTGAAGAAAGCGTGGGTACAGATGTGAAGGAAGGCTAAATGTGGTTGGTTAATGCCTACTGTTACTATTATAAGACCAAGTTGGCTTGAAGTTGAGAAGGCTACAATTTTTTTCATGTCATTTTGTGTGAGGGCACAGATTGCTGTGAATAGGGTGGTAATAGCTCCTAGTGATAGTATGAGTGTTTGAATGAGTGAATTATTTTCAATTAAGGGGTGAAAGCGAATAATTAAGAAGATTCCGGCAACAACTATTGTGCTGGAGTGGAGTAATGCTGAGACTGGTGTGGGTCCTTCTATAGCGGAGGGTAGTCATGGGTGGAGGCCGAATTGGGCTGATTTTCCTGTTGCTGCTAGGAGAAGGCTTACTAGGGGGAAGGGATCTGGGTTGGGATTGAGGATAAATATTTGTTGAAAATCCCATGAGTTTGAGGATATGAAGAATCATGCTATTGCTAAGATAAAGCCGATATCTCCGATACGATTATATAGGATTGCTTGAAGGGCTGCTGTGTTGGCGTCTGATCGGCCATATCATCAGCTAATTAATAGGAAGGATATAATGCCCATTCCTTCTCATCCGATGAAGAGTTGAAATAGATTGTTAGCGGTGATTAGAATTAGTATAGTAATAAGGAAGATGAGTAGATATTTGAGGAATTGGTTAATGTTGGGGTCTGAGTTTATATATCATGTTGAGAATTCTACGATCGATCAGGTGACGAATAGTGCTACGGGGGCAAATACAATGGAGAAAAAATCTAGTTTAAAACTTAGGGATAACTTGATAGTATGAATTGTTATTCAGTGTCAGTTTGAGATTATAGATTCTTGGCCTGTAAAGATAAATATTGTTATAGTTAAAATGCTAATGGTGAGGGCGTAGATGATAGCTAGTTTTACATAATGTGGGTACAAGATGTTTTTGTTGGATTTGATTAGGGTAATTATGACGGGCATTAATAGGGGGGCTAGCATTAATAATATTATGGAGGAGTGCATTTACTTTTATTTGGAGTTGCACCAATGTTTTTGGTTCCTAAGACCAATGGATAACTACTATCCTTTAAAAGTTGAGAAAGCCAAGTTGTTAAGCTTGGGGGCATGAGTTAGCAGTTCTTGCGTGCTTTCTCGGTAGGTAAGAAGTTGTAAGCCTCTATTGTTAGATTCACAATCTAATGTTTTTGTTAAACTATAACTACAAGGTGTTAGTCCCATAATCACTTTAGGATTAAGGGTGAGGAGAAGTATTGGTGCTGTATGCATTAGTATTAGTGTGTTTTCTCGTGTGAAGAGGGGTTTAATATTGCTAGTGCTGTACGTTAGTGGTCCTCGTTGTGTTGAGGTAAATATGTGAAGTGAGTATAAGGCTGTAACTAATATATTAAACCCTGTAAATATAATAGTAAAGTTAGATCAGGAGAAGGAGGCTAAGATTGTGAATAGTTCCCCTATTAGGTTAATGGTCGGGGGTAAGGCGAGATTGGCGAGGTTTGCCAGGAGTCATCAAAAGGCTAGTAGTGGAAACAGTGCTTGAAGGCCCCGGGTAAATATTATAGTTCGGCTGTGAATTCGCTCGTAATTTGAGTTTGCTAGGCAGAATAATAAGGATGAGGTAAGTCCATGGGCAATTATTAGGATTATTGCGCCGGTAAAGCTTCAAGGGGTTTGAATGAGGATGGCTAGGATAACAAGTGCTATGTGGCTTACAGAGGAGTAAGCAATGAGTGATTTTAGGTCAGTTTGTCGTAAGCATATGGAGCTTGTTATAACTATGCCTCATAGGGATAAAATGAGAAAAGGGTAGCTTATTTTTTCTGTTAGGGGGTTGAGGATAGGGGTAATTCGTATTATACCGTAGCCACCGAGTTTTAGTAGGACTGCTGCAAGTACTATTGAGCCAGCAATTGGAGCTTCAACGTGAGCTTTAGGTAGTCACAAGTGAAGTCCATATAAGGGTATTTTGACTATAAAGGCTATTATACAACCTAGTCATGTGATGTTATTAGTTCAGGATGACAGTATTTCTTTGGTATTAGTTATTATTAGGATATTTAATGATCCTAGGTTGCTTAGGTAGTAGAGGAGTGTGATGAGTAGCGGGAGAGATCCCGCTAGTGTATAGAATAAGAAGTATGAGCCGGCGTTGAGGCGTTCTGGCTGATACCCTCAGCGAGTAATGATAATTAGGGTGGGGATTAGGGTGGTTTCGAATAGGATGTAGAACAAAATTAGTTCTGAGGCTGTAAATGTTATGATTAAAGAGATTTGTAAGAGGATGAGTATTGAGATATATAGTTTTTTTCGTGGAAGAGGGTTGTTGTGGAGATGTTGTTGGGTTGCTAGAATTATTAGGGGTAGCAGTCAGGCTGTTAGGATTAGGAGGGGTGATGTTAGTGGGTCTGAGAGAAAATTTAATGACAGGTTGCATAGGTTGTTTGGTAAATATAAGAGTAAGGGGGTTAGGGCGCTGATTAGTAAGCTGCATGTTATTGTATTAATTCAGATTATACGGTTTTTTGAAAGTCATATTGTTGGAAGAAGCATAATTGTAGGTATAATAATTTTTAGCATTGAAGTAGGTTTAGGTTTTGTACATAATCTAGGCCGTATAGGTTAGAAATTAGAACTAGTAGGGCCAATCCTACTGCGGCCTCACATGCGGCGAATACTAGAAGGGTGATGGGTATTATGTATGTTAGTATGAGATGTATATTTAGGGTTGTGAGTGTAACTATGATGAATAGTGATAGTATTATACCTTCCAAGCATAGTAGGGATGATATTAGATGTGATCGGTAGATTAATAGTCCTAGTAGAGATATAAAATATGCTAATGAGGTGTTGATATAGATGAAAGGCATTTGGTAAATATGGCTTGTCATAATCTAATGAGTCGAAATCATTTGTTTTAATTAAACTATATACCAATTCAATTCAGTCTAACCCTTTTTGAGTTCATTCATAGGCTAGTCCTAGTGCTAGAATAATAATTAAAGTAAGGATTGTATTAATTGTTAATGTTAGGTTATTTGTTTGGGTTGCTCATGGCAGGGGTAATAGTAGGGCAATTTCTAGGTCAAAGAGGAGAAATGTGATGGCTACTAAAAAGAATTTTATAGAGAAGGGCAGGTGGGCTGAGGTTGTAGGGTCAAATCCGCATTCATAGGGGTTAAATTTTTCTGTGTAAGTGTTTAATTGTGGTAGTCAAAATGTAATTGTAATTAGTAATAAGGCTAGGAGAATATTAGTTGCTAGGGTTAGTGTTAAGTTAATTACTCTCTCTCGAGTTTGTCAAGGCTTATTAATTGGAAGTTAATAGTACTGTTTATACTAAGAGAGTAGGATTTAGGATCCTCATCAATAGATAGAGATGTAGAGGAATAATCATACTACATCTACGAAGTGTCAGTATCATGCAGCGGCTTCGAAACCAAAGTGATGGTTAGTTGTAAAATGAAATAGTTGTTGGCGAACGTAGCAGGTTGTGAGGAATGTGGTTCCAATGATGACATGGAGACCGTGAAAGCCAGTGGCTACAAAGAATGTTGATCCATAGATTCCGTCGGAAATGGTGAAGGAGGCTTCAGAGTACTCTGATAATTGTAAGCATGTAAAATAAATTCCTAGTGCAATGGTTAGGGCTAGTGCTTGAATTGATTCTTTTCGGTTGGCTTCTATTAGGCTGTGGTGTGCTCAGGTAATTGTAACTCCTGATGCTAATAAAATGGCTGTATTTAGAAGCGGTACTTCTATCGGGTTAAGGGGGAAGATACCTGTTGGGGGTCAATGTCCTCCTGTTTGTGGGGTTGGGGCTAAGCTGGAGTGATAAAATGCTCAGAAGAAGCCAGCAAAAAAGAAGATTTCTGAGATAATAAATAGGACTATCCCGTACCGGAGGCCTTTTTGGACAGGTAGGGTATGATGGCCTTGGTATGTTCCCTCTCGTACTACATCTCGTCATCATTGAAATATTGTTAATATGCTGGCTAGTAGTCCTGTGGCAAGGAGAGGGGTGTAATAGAAGTGAAATCATATGGCTAGGCCAGAAGTTAGTAGGAAAGCTGATAGGGCTCCTGTTAATGGTCAGGGGCTTGGGTTAACTATATGATAAGCATGTGTTTGGTGAGTCATTATGAGTTATCGTGTAGGTAAAGGCTTACTAAGAGTGTAAAAACGTAGGCTTGGATTAGGGCTACACCTAGTTCTAGTATAATAAGTAAAATAATGATAACAATTATAATTATGGAAGAGGAGATGTAGGATGATAGAAGAGTTAGTGCGGTATCCCCGAGTAAATGTATTAACAGATGGCCCGCTGTAATATTGGCTGTTAGTCGTACGGCTAGTGCAATTGGTTGGATGAAGAGGCTAATTGTTTCAATGACAACTAGTATAGGGATAAGTGGTATGGGTGTTCCTTGGGGCAAAAAGTGGGCAAGAGATGCTTTTGTTTTGAATCGAAGTCCTATAAGTACGGTGGCTGCTCATAGAGGGATTGCTATAGCTAAGTTTATTGATAGTTGGGTGGTTGGTGTGAATGCGTAGGGTGTTATTCCGAGGAGATTATTTAGGGCGATGAAAGTGATTAGGGCTATGAGTATAAGGGATCAAGTTCGCCCTTTAATGCTATGATTTGTTATTATTTGTTTTAGTGTAAGTTGGATTAATCATTGTTGAAGGGAGGAGAGCCGATTGTTGATTAATTTGTTAGGGGATAAGATTAACATGGTAGGAAATAGAATAATTAGCGTAACTAGGGGGATTCCTAGTACTATTGGTACGTTGAAGGAGGCAAATAAATTTTGATTCATTTTAGTTCTCAGGTTGTTTTGTGTTTATGTGGTATCGTTAAATTTGATGATGGGGTGGTGTGGAAAGTAAAGTTAAGTATTTTTAATTGAGTAATGTAGAATAGGGCTAAAATTATTGATATAATTACTACTGGTCACGGTGATATGTTCAGTTGAGGCATTCACTGTAGAGAGGGGGTGCTCTCAATCTTTAACTTAAAAGGTTAATGCTAGGTAGCTTTACAGTGATACGATGTACAGGTATGAGGCTCATACTTCGAAGTCTTGGAAATAAATAAATTCTAGGACAATGGGTATAAAGCTGTGATTTGATCCGCAAATTTCTGAGCACTGCCCGTAAAATAAGCCTGGTCGTATAGAGGCTAGTATAGCTTGATTTAAGCGTCCAGGGATTGCATCTGCTTTAACGCCTAGCGATGGAACGGCTCATGAGTGTAAGACGTCTTGTGATGAGATTAGTATACGGATGTCTGCTTCTATGGGTAGAGTTGTTCGGTTGTCTACCTCAAGGAGTCGGAATTCCCCAGGTTCGAGAAAGTATGTAGGTGTGATGTAGGAGTCGAAGGCTAGGTCTTCATAGTCTGAGTATTCATAACTTCAATATCATTGGTGGCCAATGGCTTTAAGAGTTAAGTAGGGTTTATTAAATTCGTCTGTTATATATAAAATACGTAGGGATGGAAGAGCAATTATAATAAGGATAATTGCAGGTAGAATAGTTCAAATTATTTCAATTTCTTGGGCATTTATTGTGCTGGTATGAGTTAGTTTAGTTGTGAGCATTAGGGAAATAACATATAGTACTAGTGAGCTAATTAGAAAAATAATTATAAGAGCATGATCGTGAAAGGCGATGAGTTCTTCTATAATAGGGGATGTGGCGTTTTGTAGGCCTAGTTGGGCTGGGTGTGCCATTAAGATATATAGGGTTTGGTCTATAATTTAACTTTGACAAAGTTATGTAATTTTTTTACTAATATCTCATTGAAAAAGTCATAGGGTCTATGGGATTGGCTTGAAACCAATTTTTGGGGGTTCAAATCCTTCCTTTTTCGCTTAAAGATTTTACATAGGTAGATTCTTCAAATGTGTGGTAAGGAGGAGGGCAGCCGTAGAGTCATTCTAGGTTGGTAGTTAGTTGTTCAACGGTTAAAACTTTTCGTTTTGAGGAGAAGGCTTCTCAGATTATGAAAATTATTAGGATAACTGCTGTTAATGAAATAAATGAGCCTACAGATGATACGATGTTTCATGTAGTATATGCATCAGGATAATCTGAATATCGTCGGGGCATTCCAGATAAGCCGAGGAAGTGTTGTGGGAAAAAGGTTAGATTTACGCCTACAAATATAATGGTAAAGTGAATTTTAGCGTAGGTCTGGTCGAGCGTGTAACCAGAGAATAATGGGAATCAGTGAATGAAGCCTCCTATGATGGCAAATACTGCTCCTATAGATAAAACATAATGAAAGTGGGCTACTACATAGTATGTGTCATGCAGGACGATGTCTAATGATGAGTTGGCTAATACAATTCCTGTTAGTCCACCTACGGTAAAAAGGAAAATAAAGCCCAGGGCCCATAGCATTGCGGGAGATCATTTGATATTACCGCCGTGCAGTGTGGCTAATCAACTAAATACTTTTACTCCTGTGGGAATGGCGATGATTATAGTGGCTGATGTGAAGTATGCACGTGTATCTACGTCTATACCCACAGTAAATATGTGGTGAGCTCATACAATAAATCCTAGGAAACCAATAGATATTATGGCTCATACTATTCCTATATACCCAAATGGTTCTTTTTTATTAGAGTAATATGTTACAATATGTGAGATTATTCCGAAGCCTGGAAGAATAAGGATATATACTTCAGGGTGTCCGAAAAATCAGAATAGGTGTTGATAAAGGATAGGGTCTCCGCCACCAGCGGGATCGAAGAATGTGGTATTAAGATTGCGGTCTGTTAGAAGTATGGTGATTCCGGCAGCTAGAACTGGAAGAGACAGAAGTAGTAAGACTGCTGTAATAAGGACAGATCAGACAAATAAAGGTGTTTGATACTGGGTTATGGCTGGGGGTTTTATGTTAATGATTGTTGTGATAAAGTTAATAGCTCCTAGAATGGAGGAAATACCAGCCAGGTGAAGTGAAAAAATAGTGAGGTCTACAGAGGCTCCTGGGTGTGATATATTTCCTGCTAGAGGCGGGTAAACTGTTCAACCAGTACCGGCTCCGGCTTCTAGGGTTGAGGATGCGAGTAGTAGGAGAAGGGATGGGGGTAGAAGTCAGAAGCTTATGTTATTTATTCGGGGGAATGCTATATCGGGGGCACCAATTATTAGGGGCACAAGTCAGTTCCCAAAGCCCCCAATTATGATTGGCATTACTATGAAGAAAATTATAATAAATGCGTGAGAGGTAACGATAACGTTATAAATATGGTCGTCTTCTATTAAACTTCCAGGCTGACCGAGCTCTGCTCGAATTAGGAGGCTTAGGGCTGTTCCTACTGCCCCTGCTCATGCGCCAAATAGTAAATATAGTGTTCCGATATCTTTATGGTTGGTTGAAAATAATCAGCGGTTTATGAACATAAGTAAGAAAGGGTAAAATGGCTGAGTAAGCATTAGACTGTAAATCTAAAGACAGAGGGAAGTCCTCTTTTTGCCAGCTCTGAGGTGATTTATCATATTGAATTGCAAATTCAAAGAAGCAGCTTCAATTCTGCCGGGGCTTCTCCCGCCTTTTTTTCCTAACGGCGGGAGAAGTAGATTGAAGCCAGTTGATTAGGTTATTTAGCTGTTAACTAAATTTTTGTGGGTTAGAGTCCCATCAGTCTAGGAAGGGCTTAGCTTAATAAAAGTAATTGATTTGCGTTCAGTTGATGCAAAGTGGAGTTTTGCAGTCCTTAGAGTAGTGCAGAAATTAAGTAAAATTACTTGCTTAGAGCTTTGAAGGCTCTTGGTCTTGTTAACCTAAATTTCTAGATTATTAGTATTAGCGGGGTTATGGGTAATAGGAGGGTGGAAGAGATTATGAGTGGGGGGAGAAGTGGTGAGAGTTTTGTGTGTTTTAGTTGTCAGTTAATTTTTGTGTTGTTGGATGTGGGAAATATTGTTATTGAGATAGAGTATGTCAGGCGTATATAGAAGTATAGATTTATTAGTGTAAGTATAGCTATAGTGAGGGGGATAATAAGGCTATTATTTTTTGTGAGTTCTTGTATGATTGCTCATTTAGGGGAAAAGCCTGTTAGTGGGGGTAGGCCTCCTAGGGATATTATTATTAATGGGATTATAGGTATTACTCATGTGAGTTTATTTCAGGTGTGTGATAATGATAGGGTTGTTATGTTAGAGTTTAGGTAGAAAGTTATAAATGTGGAGATTGTTAGAAGAATATAGATGAGTAGAGTTAGGGTTGTAATACTTGGGTCGTAATATAGTACTGCTAGTATTCACCCCATATGGGTAATTGAGGAGTAAGCTAGGATTTTACGTAATTGTGTTTGGTTGAGTCCACCTCAGCTACCAACTATAATAGATAAGATTGAGATTATTAGTAGGGCATTGATGTTAGTTGATGGGAAGATTTGGAGTATAATAGATAAGGGGGCCAGTTTTTGTCATGTGAGGATAAGTGTGGCAGGGATTAGGGGGATGCCTTGGGTTACTTCTGGCAATCAAAAATGAAGAGGGGCTATTCCTAATTTTATTGCTAGGGCAATTAATATTATTGTAGCTAGGATTTGGTTTAGGGATGGATAAATTGTTCATTGTCCGGAAAATAAGTTATTTAGGTAAATAGCTATTAGTAGGACTATGGATGCGGTTGCTTGTGTTAGAAAATATTTAGTGGCTGCTTCTGTGGAACGGGGGTTTGTATTTTTGGCTAGCAGGGGTACGATGGCTAGTATATTTAATTCTAGACCTATTCAGATTAGGAATCAGTGTGAGCTTATTATTGTAATTACGGTTCCTGCTAGGACAGTGAGGAAAATAATGAGGTGGGCTAGAGGGTTAATGCTAGTACGGGAAGGGTTTAACCAACATTTTCGGGGTATGGGCCCGATAGCTTATTTAGCTGACCTTACTAGTTAGGACGTGGTGTAGTAGGTAGCACGGAGAGTTTTGAGTTCTCAGGCATGGGTTCGACTCCTATAGTTCTAGAAATAAGGGGATTTAAACCTCTATAATTTACTCTATCAAAGTAACTCTTTTGTCAGACATATTTCTTATGTTTGGGGTGGGATGCTGGATGTTAGAGTTGGTATTGAGACATATCATATGCATAGTGCTAGTGTGAGGGGTAAAAAGTTTTTTCATAGAAGGTGTATTAATTGGTCATAGCGGAATCGAGGGTATGATGTTCGAACTCATAGAAATAGGATGGTTAATAGGAGGGCTTTGGTTATAAAATTTATTGTATAGAGTTCTGGTAGGTTAATATTGTGGGGTGTAGCTAAGAAGACGGTGGTGGTTAGGGCATTTATTATAATAATGTTTATGTATTCTGCTATAAAGAAGAGGGCAAATGAACCTGCAGCATATTCAATGTTGAATCCTGAAACTAGTTCTGATTCCCCTTCTGTTAAGTCGAAGGGGGCTCGATTGGTTTCTGCTAGTGTGGAAATAAATCATATTATTGCTAAAGGTCATGATGGTAATAAAAGTCAGGAGTATTCTTGTGTTGTAATGAGTGAGTGTAAGTTGAATGAGCCGCTTATTAGTAGGGTTGATAGTAGGATAATAGCTAGGGTGACTTCGTATGAAATTGTTTGGGCTACTGCTCGTAATGCGCCGATTAGTGCGTAGTTTGAGTTGGATGCTCACCCGGATCATAAGATTGAATAGACGGCTAGGCTTGATGTTGCTAATATAAATAGGAGGCCTAGGTTGAAGTTAATTAGGGGATATGGTATGGGAAGGGGACTTCATATAAGGAGGGCGATGGAGAGGGCTAGGGTTGGGGCAATTACATACAGGATTGTAGTAGATGTAGTGGGTAGTAGGGGTTCTTTTGTAAAGAGTTTTATTGCGTCGGCGAATGGTTGAAGTACTCCGTAGGGGCCTACCATGTTAGGGCCCTTGCGGAATTGTATATAGCCCAAGACTTTCCGTTCTATGAGTGTTAAAAATGCTATGGCAATTAGGGCAGGGATAACGAGTAGGAGTAAATTAATTATAAACACGTTGTTAAGAAGAGGAGTTGAACCTCTGGATATAAAGTTTTAAGTTTTATGCAATTACCGGGCTCTGCCATCTTAACGAGCCCTGTTCTTGGGGTGGGGTAGTAGTTTATGAATTGAGACAATGATCATTCAATTTGTGAGGGCGCTTTGTGAAGTAGGCTCTATTTCTCTTGTCCTTTCGTACTGGGAGAAATGTTTAATAGATAGAAACCGACCTGGATTTCTCCGGTCTGAACTCAGATCACGTAAGACTTTAATCGTTGAACAAACGAACCTTTAATAGCAGCTACACCATTAGGATGTCTTGATCCAACATCGAGGTCGTAAACCCTATTGTCGATATGGACTCTAAAATAGGATTGCGCTGTTATCCCTAGGGTAACTTAGTCCGTTGATCAAGTTATTGGGTCAATGGGTGTAAGTATTTACTTAGACTGGTGAGGTCTTGGTATATGTTTTTCGGGGGTTATATTATACTCCGAGGTCACCCCAACCAAAATTTATAGTTCATGGACGGTGGGTTGTTGCCTATTGGTTTTTAGATTGCTAGTTTGTACTATTAAATTTAAGCTCCGTAGGGTCTTCTCGTCTTATTTAATTATATCCGCCTCTTCACGGATAGGTCAATTTCACTGATTAGAAGTAAAAGACAGTTAAACCCTCGTGTGGCCATTCATACAAGTCCTTATTTAGAGAACAAGTGATTATGCTACCTTTGCACGGTCAGGGTACCGCGGCCGTTAAACATGTGTCACCGGGCAGGCAGTGCCTCTAATACTAGTAATGCTAGAGGTGATGTTTTTGGTAAACAGGCGGGGGTAGAGTTTGCCGAGTTCCTCTTACTTCTTTTAATCTTTCCTGGATGCATACCTGTGTTGGGTTAACAGTTTAAGTAATGTTATGTTAAGATATAGTATGTGGTGATTGAACTGTTAACTAGCAGTAGTAATTTCGGTCTGGGATAAGTTTATGCGAGGAGAATAATTTCATGTTACTTATATTAACATTATTGCTTCTATTGAATAATAGATTAGTCCAATGTGTTGTAGGAGTTTGGTGTTATTAGTAGAATCAAGAGTAATTAGGTATTGAGCTTGAACGCACTCTTAATTGATGGCTGCTTTTAGGCCAACTGTAGTAGTGGAATGTCTTACTCTCTATAAAAGGTTATTTTCTAAAGTCTAAAGAGCTGTCCCTCTTTAGACTAACAATTAAATTTACGAGAAGATTAGGTGGATCTGTAAGTAAATTTAAGGTTGAACTGAAATTCTGTCTTGGACAACCAGCTATCACCAGGCTCGATAGGTTTGTCACCACTACCCACAGATCTTCCCACTATTTTGCCACATAGACGGGTGCGCTCTCTTAGCTGTCTTTGGGTAGCTCGCTTGGTTTCGGGGGGCATTATTAAAGTTCTCTATATAAAGTTATTTCTGATTAATTCATTATGCAGAAGGTAGAAGGGTTTGTCTTTGCTTTTTTATGCTTAGTTAAGTTTTTGTCTTTCCCTTGCGGTACTATATCTATTGCGCCAGAGGTGAAATTTCTATCGCCTATACTTTTACAGTAGGTAAATGGTTTAGTTTTAGTATCGTATGTAGTATAGTTGTATGGGGGTTAGGGCTAGAGTTGGCTCAAAGTGATCGTTAGTGGGTGAGATCTTCCGGGTGTAAGCCGGATGCTTTGATTTAAGCTACACTTTGATTTATCCAAGCGCACTTTCCAGTACGCTTACCATGTTACGACTTATCCCCTCTATATCAATACGTAGTGATTTAGTTGTTAAAGTACTTTTGTGTGATGTTTGAGGAGGGTGACGGGCGGTGTGTGCGTGCTTAATGGCCTTGTTTCAATCAAGCTCTCTATTCTTGATTTACTGCTAAATCCACCTTGGGCCTTTAGATTTCATAAAGGTTGTCGTGTAGTTTTCTGATTTAGAAAATGTAGCCCATTTCTTCCCACCTCATTGGCTGCACCTTGACCTAACGTTTTTATGATGATATTTCTGCTTACTTTGCGATCTTTAGGGAGTTTGCTGAAGATGGCGGTATACAGGCTGGGGGCAAGAGGTGGTAAGGTCTATCGGGGTATATCGATTATAGAACAGGCTCCTCTAGACGGATATAAAGCACCGCCAGGTCCTTTGAGTTTCAAGCTATTGCTTGTAGTGTTCTGGCGAATAAATTTGTTGATTAAGTTATTGAGGTTTAGGGCTAAGCATAGTGGGGTATCTAATCCCAGTTTGTGCCTTAGCTTTAGTGTATTCAGGGTATTAAAGCCACTTTCGTAAAATATTTTACCATAACCAGGGTTTTTTACGACTTAGTTATAGGTTAGCTTTATTAAGGGTATAATCTTAAACACTCTTTACGCCGTACTCTATTAACTTGAGTCAATCGTATGGCCGCGGTGGCTGGCACGAAATTGACCAACTCTAATAGTCAGTATAACTTAGTTAAACTTTCGTTTATTGCTAAAGGTTTATCACTGCTGTATCCCGTGGGGGTGTGGCTAAGCAAAGCGTTTTGAGCTGCGTGTGCGTGCTTGATGCTTGCTCCTCATGTCATTATAATCTAGAGGGCATTTTCACAGGGTCGTGGATGCTTGCATGTGTAATCTTACTGAGAGCTAATAGAAAGGCTAGGACCAAACCTATATGTTTATGGGGTAGGTGTTACCCATCTAGACATTTTCAGTGTCTTGCTTTAAACTATTAAGCTACATTAAC